GGAATAGAAGAATTACAAATAAATGTGCAAAAAGAATTGAATTCTGTGAACAGAAAACTTAACATTGCTATCACAAGAGTTGCAAAACCTTATGGACAACCTAATATTCTTGCAGAATTTATAGCCGGACAATTAAAGAATAGAGTTTCATTTCGAAAGGCAATGAAAAAAGCTATTGAATTAACCGAACAAGCGGATACAAAAGGAATTCAAGTACAAATTGCCGGGCGTATCGACGGAAAAGAAATTGCACGTGTCGAATGGATCAGAGAAGGTAGGGTTCCCCTACAAACCATTCGAGCTAAAATTGATTATTGTTCCTATACAGTTCGAACTATCTATGGGGCATTAGGAATCAAAATTTGGATATTTACAGACGAGGAATAATGGTTCTTTTGTTGTCTTTCTGTTCCATCCATCCGGCAATTGAATAAAAAATAACAAACTCGTTCATTTTTTAGATTCAATAAAAAAAATGAGAAATTTTAGAATTCTATAGGGTTGAATAACAATTCGATTGACTCCATATAATTGCTATGCTTAGTGTGTGACTCGTTGGTTTGGTTAGGATTTAAAAACAAAGGACCGTTGCCTAGTGTGAACTTAACTATATAACCAATAACCAGCTCATTGCTTCGTATTATCTGGATCCAAGGAACCAGTCACTATATGATGTATCGATCGTATTGTTGTAGCAACTGAAATCTTTTTTACAGAAAAGAAAAATCAATCAGATTATAAGGTTGTGAAGAAAAAACAAAGGGATATAGATAGATGGAAGGATGAGAGAAAGAAAGAAAAAGAATAGCAATGATATACGATTCCAATATGTATGGTCTATGAACTATCTCATAAAAGGCAGTGTAATAAAGCATTAAATTAATATGTATTCGTCCATAATTAATAATTAAATGAATACAATTAATTCATAAGAAAAATAAAAATAATAAAGAGCATCGAGTCAATAAAGACTGAGGAGATTGATTCAGGAACCCATTTTTTTTTTTATTAGGAGCTCCGTTGCAAAGTTCGGGCCTAGCCATTAATCGAGAAGCGATGGGAACGACAGAACCTGTGACTGCGGAAGATTCCCTTGAAAAGAATGCTAATGATTCATTGGGTGGGATGGCGGAACGAGCCAAGAACCAATTCATTTATTATGAGAGAGAGGTCATGAGATGCCTCTACGAATGAAAGGGATGTTCAAAGAGCAAATATTCGCCCGCGAAAGCCTTAATTGGATTGCTAAATTTTTGGTGATTCAATAAAGGTAAGACGATTAATTAAAAAGACAATTATACATTATATTATTATAATTGGATATTTACGAGCAACATTTTTTAATTCCTACGGGACAGATTAGAGCTCAACAAATTCCATGATTCGGTGTATTATTCATTAAATAATATATCTGTAATATTCTTTAATTGTTTCATTCGCGAGGAGCTGGATGAGAAGAAACTCTCATGTCCGGTTCTGCAGTAGAGATGGCATTGAGAAACAACCATCAACTATAACCCAAAAAGAACCAGATTTCGTAAACAACATAGAGGAAGAATGAAGGGAATATCTTATCGAGGCAATCGAATTTGTTTTGGCGGATACGCCCTTCAGGCACTTGAGCCCGCCTGGATCACATCTAGACAAATAGAAGCGGGGCGACGAGCCATGACACGATATGCGCGCCGTGGTGGAAAAATATGGGTACGTATATTTCCAGACAAACCTGTTACAGTAAGACCTACCGAAACACGTATGGGTTCGGGGAAAGGATCTCCCGAATATTGGGTATCCGTCGTTAAACCGGGTCGAATACTTTATGAAATGGGCGGAGTATCAGAAATTGTAGCCAGAGAAGCTATTTCTATAGCTGCGTCCAAAATGCCTATACGAACTCAATTCGTTATTGCGGGATAGGGATGTGGGACGAAAGGAAAGGGGCCCTTGTGATGAAAAAAACCGCAGTTTATTTATATTTATTTCTGGAAAAATAATATTTCTTCTTTTTTTCTTCGCCTTTTGCTTTGAATTGAAAGAAAAAAAGATAAAAAAATAATGATATGATTCAACCTCAGACCTATTTAAATGTAGCAGATAACAGCGGGGCTAGAGAATTAATGTGTATTCGAATCATAGGAGCTAGTAATCGCCGATATGCTCATATTGGTGACGTTATTGTTGCTGTAATCAAAGAAGCAGTGCCCAATATGCCTCTACAAAGATCAGAAGTGATCAGAGCTGTAATTGTACGTACATGTAAAGAACTCAAACGTGACAATGGTATGATAATACAATATGATGACAATGCAGCAGTTGTCATTGATCAAGAAGGAAATCCAAAAGGAACTCGAGTTTTTGGTGCGATCGCTCGGGAATTGAGACAGTTGAATTTTACTAAAATAGTCTCATTAGCTCCTGAGGTATTATAAATACTAATAGATGAGAACATAATAATAGCAGGGTATCTGAATTAGATTCCACTTTCCATTTATAATTAGTAGAATGCATTAGTAGATTGTGTCTCACGCATATACCTTTAATAATTCATAAAAAAAGAATAAAAAAGCAGAGTATGTTTATTATATAAAAACTCGGAGGCACCAATAATTATAGTTCATCATGGGTAGGGACACTATTGCCGAAATAATAACTTCTATACGAAATGCTGACATGGATAAAAAAGGGACGGTTCGAATAGCATCTACAAATATCACCGAAAACATTGTTAAAATACTTCTACGAGAAGGCTTTATCGAAAATGTGAGAAAACATCGAGCAAGCAAGAAATGTTTCTTGGTTTTAACTCTGCGACATAGAAGGAATAGAAAAGGACCATATCGAACTGTTTTAAAACGTATCAGCCGACCCGGCCTACGAATCTATTCCAACCATCAACGAATTCCTAGGATTTTAGGAGGAATGGGTATTGTAATTCTTTCTACTTCTCGAGGTATAATGACAGACCGAGAGGCTCGACTAGAAGGAATCGGAGGAGAAATTTTGTGTTATATATGGTGATCTTTCTGGTATCCGAATTGCATCCGTAACTTCCTAGTTTGTTTTGTGAAAAAAAAGAGGAAAGACGGGTTGTCTAATATCACTCCTCCTCCATTAGTTGATAATTCAAGGGGGTTACCTGGAATGAAAGAACAAAAATGGATTCATGAAGGTTTAATTACTGAATCACTTCCAAATGGTATGTTTCGGGTTCGTTTAGATAATGAGGATCTTATTCTAGGTTATGTTTCGGGAAGGATCCGACGTAGTTTTATACGGATACTGCCAGGTGATAGAGTAAAAATTGAAGTAAGTCGGTATGATTCAACCAGGGGACGCATAATTTATAGACTCCGCAATAAAGATTCGAACGATTAAATGGCTTTTTCAACATTCCTCTCGCGCGGATACAATTGGAAGTTCCAAATTTTATTTAAAATTTTAAGAGACTTATTTTCTTCCAAAGAGTAGATTCGGAATTAAGGTAAGGAATAACAAATATGAAAATAAGGGCCTCCGTTCGTAAAATTTGTGAAAAATGTCGCCTGATCCGTAGGCGGGGGCGAATTATAGTAATTTGTTCCAACCCTAGGCATAAACAGAGACAGGGATAATCTTTCTAAAAAAGGACCCTCCAAAGAATTCAATACACAAATAAAAGATCTGTTTTGACATGAAATGGATATATCCGTATATCTCTGACTCATATTTATGAGATGATAAAATATGGCAAAAACCATACCAAGAATTGGCTCACGTAGGAATGGACGCATTGGTTCGCGTAAGAATGGACGTCGAATACCAAAAGGGGTTATTCATGTTCAAGCAAGTTTCAACAATACCATTGTAACGGTTACAGATATACGGGGTCGGGTGGTTTCATGGTCCTCAGCCGGTACTTGTGGCTTCAGGGGCACAAGAAGAGGGACGCCATTTGCTGCTCAAACCGCAGCCGCAAACGCTATTCGTACAGTAGTGGATCAGGGTATGCAACGAGCAGAAGTCATGATAAAGGGTCCTGGTCTTGGAAGAGATGCAGCATTACGAGCCATTCGTAGAAGTGGTATACTATTAAGTTTTGTCAGAGACGTAACCCCTATGCCACATAATGGATGTAGACCTCCTAAAAAAAGACGTGTATAGAAATTAAGAATTGAACGGATTTCAAGAGAAATAAATGATTCAATGATCTGATCAAATAATATTACTATGCTTCGAGAGGAAGTAGCAGTATCTACTCGGACACTACAGTGGAAGTGTGTTGAATCAAGAGCAGACAGTAAGCGTCTTTATTATGGACGTTTTATTTTGTCTCCGCTTATGAAAGGACAAGCCGATACAATAGGCATCGCGATGCGAAGGGCTTTGCTTGGAGAAATAGAAGGAACATGTATCACACGCGCAAAATCTGAAAAGATACCACATGAATATTCTACCATAGTAGGTATTGAAGAATCGGTACATGAAATTTTAATGAATTTGAAAGAAATTGTATTGAGAAGTAATCTGTATGGAACTCGCGACGCATCTATTTGCGTCAAGGGCCCTGGATATGTAACTGCTCAAGACATCATCTCACCGCCTTCTGTGGAAATCGTTGATATTACACAGCATATAGCTAGCCTGACGGAACCAATAGATTTGTGTATTGAATTACAAATCGAGAGGAATCGCGGATATCGGATGAAAACACCAAATAACGCTCAAGAAAGAAGTTATCCTATAGATGCGGTATTCATGCCTGTTCGAAATGCAAATCATAGTATTCATTCTTATGGGAATGGGAATGAAAAACAAGAGATACTTTTTCTCGAAATATGGACGGATGGAAGTTTAACTCCTAAAGAAGCACTTTATGAAGCCTCCCGTAATTTGATTGATTTATTTATTCCTTTTCTACATGCGGAAGAACAAGACACAAAATTAGAGGACAATCAAAGCAGGGTTACTTTACCTTTTTTTACTTTTCATGATGGATTGGATAAAGTAAGAAAAAACAAAAA